TGGGTTACTAATTGGTGGAATACCAGGCAATCCGAAACTTTTTTGAATGATATTCAAGAGAAGAACGTTCTAGAAAGATTCATAGAATTAGAACAACTATTCCTGTTGGACGAAATGATAAAGGAGTACCCAGAAACACAGATACAAAAGCTTCTTCGTATAGGAATCCACAAAGAAACAATACAATTGGTCAAAATGCACAACGAAGATCATATCCATATTTTTTTGCATGTCTCGACAAATATAATCTGTTTTGCTATTCTAAGTGGTTATTCTATTCTGGGTAATGAAGAACTTGTCATTCTTAATTCTTGGGTTCAGGAATTCCTCTATAACTTAAGCGACACAATAAAAGCTTTTTCGATTCTTTTATTAACTGATTTATGTATTGGATTCCACTCGCCCCATGGTTGGGAACTAATGATTGGTTCGGTATATAAAGATTTTGGATTTGCTCATAACGATCAAATTATATCTGGTCTTGTTTCCACCTTTCCAGTCATTCTAGATACAATTTTGAAATATTGGATCTTCCATTATTTAAATCGTGTATCTCCTTCACTCGTAGTGGTTTATCATTCAATGAATGAATGAAGGACTCGTTTGATCTGATCTGGCGATATCAATCAAATCCGAATATTACTTCGTACATACTCACTCTTTAAACTTCTACTCGTCTAGAGGATTCCTCCTCTATTTCAGTAGAATTATTCTATTCTAGTACAATGGCAGAATCGTGGATAGGGAACTATACTAGCTACCTACCTAATTTATTGTAGAAATTTCCGGGATAAATAATTGGACCATGCAAAATAGAAATACTTTTTCTTGGGTAAAGGAACAGATGACTCGATTCATTTCCGTATTGATCATGATCTATGTAATAACTCGGACATCTATTTCAAATGCATATCCCATTTTTGCGCAGCAAGGTTATGAAAATCCACGAGAAGCGACTGGGCGTATTGTATGCGCCAATTGCCATTTAGCTAATAAGCCCGTGGATATTGAGGTTCCACAAGCTGTGCTTCCTGATACTGTATTTGAAGCAGTTGTTAGAATTCCTTATGATGTTCAACTGAAACAAGTTCTTGCTAATGGTAAAAAGGGGGCTTTGAATGTAGGGGCTGTTCTTATTTTACCCGAGGGATTCGAATTAGCTCCTCCCGATCGTATTTCTCCTGAGATGAAAGAAAAGATAGGCAATCTTTCTTTTCAGATTTATCGGCCCACTAAAAGAAATATTCTTGTGGTAGGTCCTGTTCCCGGTCAGAAATATAGTGAAATTGTCTTTCCCATTCTTTCCCCGGACCCTGCTACTAAGAAAGACGTTCACTTCTTAAAGTATCCCGTATATGTAGGTGGGAATCGGGGAAGAGGTCAGATTTATCCCGACGGGAGCAAGAGTAACAATACAGTCTATAATTCTACAGCAGCAGGTATAGTAAACAGAATAGTACGTAAAGAAAAAGGAGGGTATGAAATAACCATATCTGATGCATCGGATGGACATCAAGTGGTCGATATTATACCTCCAGGACCAGAACTTCTTGTTTCAGAGGGTGAATCTATCAAGCTCGATCAACCATTAACGAGTAATCCCAATGTGGGTGGGTTTGGTCAGGGAGATGCAGAAATAGTACTTCAAGATCCATTACGCGTCCAAGTTTTGTTGTTCTTCTTAGCATCCGTTATTCTGGCACAAATCTTTTTGGTTCTAAAAAAGAAACAGTTTGAGAAGGTTCAATTGTCCGAAATGAATTTTTAGATCCGCGGATTCATCAAGTTGGTAAAAAGAAAGAGCCGAATTGTTGTGATCGATGCAATTATGTTATGTATGATCCAAAAAAATCGTGGAAAATGTTTTGCTTACTTTGTTTATACTATTTTGTTTATACGATTTTCTTTTCTGCGAGATGTAAGAAATTGCTCGTATCTTATTCCTAGTAATAGTATGTATATTGTGAAGAATACCGCTCGACTCCCCCTTTTTCATTCAATCCAAATTGGAGCGCTGCGGCTATGCCGGGTCTCCTATTGCCAGATTATAAATGCCATGTAATGCATCAATAGTTTTTTCTACCTCCTAGAATCGAATCATTTGTTCCTTTCATTTATCCCTTTCCGTGTATTTGCCCCTACTTATGCCTACTATTATCTATTAGTATAGAATTCGATTCTAGGAGGTATTACTCGTCTTCCTAATCTTCGATACAAGAAAAGGGTGGAAAATTCCTTTTCTTGTGTCGAAATAATAATAATTCTTGATCCTGGTCGTCAAAGATTACTATTTATTTGATTCTCCAGTTCTATCGGAGCCACTTGTTTAGATTCATAAGAAGTAGTGGATAAAGAAAAAGGGGTGAGAGTAACTTACTGAGCAAATATAACTTCTTCAATGAACTTATAAAAAAGGTTAAAAAAGAAAAAAGAAAATTTCAAGAAAAAAACGCTTAATGCTCCGGGTGAAAAGATGAAATCTTGGATTTTTGCGCATATC